AATAAGGTGCCTGAATTAAAAGGGCTATCTTGATAGGATAGATTATGTATAATATACCCTTATTATATATTTTAGAATTAAACTAAATCTAAAGAAATCAAAATTCTTTGTGCCTCATACACTAATATATAATAAGAAAGATAAGCTAAATAAGCTAACAGGTTCATACCCTGTTTATAGAAGTAAAATCTTCTTTTTTCTAATGAACTTAAATTTAAGAAAAATAATTTTTCTTTTTTTATTAATTATTAGATCATTATTAACTTTAAGATCTAATAATTGACTTGGAATATGAATAGGTCTAGAAATTAATTTAATATCATTTATTCCTTTAATTTCTAAAAGAAAAAACAAAAATTTATCTCAAGCAATAATAATTTATTTTTTAACACAAAGAATTGGTAGAATTATTTTATTATTCTCAATTTTAATAATACATTTAGTTTCTAAAAGAGTTATTATTAATGAAATTATAATAACATTTATAATAATTAGAATTATAATTAAAGTAGGAGCTGCTCCTTTTCATTTATGAATACCAATAATAATAAGAAGTTTACCATGATTTGAAGCTTCATTATTGATAACTTGACAAAAATTAGCCCCTTTATATATAATATATAATATTAACTGAAATATTTGAATTATATATAGAGCTGTAATAATATCAGCAACTATTGGAGCAATTGGTGGTCTTAATCAAACATCTTTACGAAAAATTTTAGCCTACTCTTCTATTAATCACTTAGGATGAATAATAAGTTTTATAACTATAAGAAATTATTGATATAAATATTTAATCATCTATTCAACATTAATTTTTATATTATGTATTCTTTTAAGTGAAAACAATCTTTATTTTTTAAATCAAATAAATTCAAATTCATCTTCACTAATAAATAAATATTTATTCATTATTTTATTATTAAGAATTGGGGGATTACCTCCTTTCTTAGGATTTTTACCTAAATGAATAGTTATCCTAAATATAATTGAATCCCAATTATATATATTAATCATTTATATATTATTAATATCTTTAATTACTTTATTTTATTACTTACGGATAGTATCTTATATAATTTTATTTTACTCAACAATAAATACATGAATAAATTATAAAAATATAAATAAATTAATTTTATATTTAATTTATATAATTAATTGTTTATTGCCAATTTTCTCAATTATATATTTTTAAAGCTTTAAGTTAAATAAACTATTAACCTTCAAAGTTAAAAATATATAATTAATATAAGCTTTAGTAAAATACACCTTTAGATTTGCAATCTAATATCATAATTAGACTATAAAGCTTGATAAGAGGTTATTATACCATATATAAATTTACAATTTATAGCCTAAAATTCAGCCATCTTATCAAATTGAATAAATGATTATTTTCAACTAATCACAAAGATATTGGTACATTATATTTCCTATTTGGGATATGATCAGGAATAGTAGGTTCATCTCTTAGATGGATTATTCGAATTGAGTTAGGTCAACCAGGATCATTCATTGGAGATGATCAAATTTACAATGTTATTGTAACAGCACACGCATTTATTATAATTTTCTTTATGGTTATACCAATTATAATTGGAGGTTTTGGTAATTGACTAGTACCATTAATAATTGGAGCCCCTGATATAGCATTCCCTCGTATAAATAATATAAGATTCTGACTATTACCTCCATCATTAACATTACTATTAACTAGAAGTATAGTAGAAATAGGAGCAGGAACAGGATGAACTGTTTACCCTCCTTTATCATCAAATATTTCACATAGAGGAGCATCAGTGGATTTAGCAATTTTTTCATTACACTTAGCTGGTGTTTCATCAATTTTAGGTGCTGTAAATTTTATTTCAACAATTATTAATATACGATCAGTAGGAATAATTCCAGAACGAATTCCACTATTTGTATGATCAGTAGGAATTACTGCCCTATTATTACTTTTATCTTTACCAGTTCTAGCAGGAGCTATTACTATATTATTAACTGATCGAAATTTTAATACCTCTTTCTTTGATCCTACCGGAGGAGGAGATCCTATTTTATATCAACATTTATTTTGATTCTTTGGTCACCCTGAAGTTTATATTTTAATTTTACCAGGATTTGGTTTAATTTCACATATTGTTAGTCAAGAAAGAGGAAAAATTGAAGCATTTGGAGCCCTAGGAATAATCTATGCAATAATAGCAATTGGAATTCTGGGATTTATTGTATGAGCACATCATATATTTACAGTAGGAATAGATGTTGATACACGAGCCTATTTTACTTCAGCAACAATAATTATTGCTGTTCCTACAGGAATTAAAATTTTTAGATGATTAGCTACTTTACATGGAGTTAATCTTACATATACTCCTTCAACTTTATGAGCATTAGGATTTATTTTTTTATTCACAATTGGAGGTTTAACTGGAGTTATTTTAGCTAATTCATCAATTGATATTATTCTTCACGATACTTATTATGTAGTAGCACATTTTCACTATGTACTATCAATAGGGGCTGTATTTGCTATTATAGGAAGATTTATTCAATGATATCCTTTATTTACAGGTTTAACTTTAAAAATTAAATGATTAAAAATTCAATTCATAACAATATTTATTGGAGTAAATTTAACTTTCTTCCCTCAACATTTTTTAGGATTAAGAGGAATACCTCGACGATATTCAGATTATCCTGACTGTTATACTTCATGAAATATTATTTCATCTATTGGATCCACAATATCTATAATTAGAATTGTTATATTTATTATAATTATTTGAGAAAGATTAGTGGCAAAACGAGTTATCTTATTTAGTCATAATATGACTTCAAGAATTGAATGGCTACAACTAACTCCCCCCTCAGAACACTCATATAATGAGTTACCTATTATTACTAATTTCTAATATGGCAGAATAGTGCAATGAATTTAAGCTTCATATATAAAGATTTTATCTTTTATTAGAAATTGCAACATGAGGAAATACTAATTTACAAGATGCTATATCCCCTCTTATAGAACAATTAATTTTTTTTCATGATCACACTTTAATAATTCTATTAATAATTACAGTTCTAGTTACTTACATTATAATTATATTAATAAATAATATATTAATTAATCGATATTTATTAGAAGGACAAAATATTGAATTTTTTTGAACCTTAATACCAGCAATTACTTTAATCTTTATCGCTTTACCCTCCTTACATTTACTATATTTAATTGATGAAGTTAATAATCCAATACTTACATTAAAATCAATTGGGCACCAATGATATTGAAGATATGAATATTCAGATCTTAATCAAGTAGAATTTGATTCATATATAAAACCTACTAATGAATTAAAAAATGAAGAGTTTCGATTACTAGATGTAGATAATCGAGTAGTTTTACCCTTTAATACACAAATTCGTGTATTAATCACAGCAGCTGACGTATTACATTCCTGAGCAGTACCGGCTTTAGGTATCAAAATTGATGCAACCCCTGGTCGATTAAATCAAGGATGTTTTAAAATCAGACGGCCAGGAATTATTTATGGTCAATGTTCAGAAATCTGTGGTGCTAATCATAGATTTATGCCTATTGTAATTGAAAGTGTTCCTATTAATAAATTTATTAACTGATTAAATTCTAATTCATTAAGTGGCTGAAAGTCAAGCATTGGTCTCTTAAACCAAATTATAGTAAATTAACAAATACTCTTAATGAAAGAAATTAGTTTAAACAAAACATTAACTTGTCAAGTTAAAATTATTATTATTAATATTTCTTGATACCTCAAATAGCTTCTTTATGATGAGAATTACTTTTTATATTCTTTATTATTACATTTATATTAATAAATACAATTATTTATTATAACAAATTACTTAAATTTAATAAAAAAATTAATAATAAATTTATTAAAATAGAATTTAATTGAAAATGATAACTAACTTATTTTCAACCTTTGACCCGGCAACTTCTATTTATTTATCTTTAAATTGAATTAGTACTATTACTTGTTTTATTTTAATTCCTTTAACATTCTGAATATTACCTAATCGATTAAATATTTTAATAAACTCAATTATTATAAAATTAAATGAAGAATTTAAAATGCTAATAGGAATTAACTCAAAAGGCATAACTCTATTAATAATTTCATTATTCATATTTATTTTAACAAATAATATTATAGGATTATTACCATATATTTTTACAAGATCTAGACACTTAGTATTTACATTAACTATAGCTTTACCTTTATGACTATCTTTTATAATTTATGGATGAATTAATCATACTAATCATATATTTGCTCATTTAATTCCTGCAGGAACTCCTGCATTATTAATACCATTTATAGTAATAATTGAAACAATTAGAAATATTATCCGACCAGGATCACTAGCTGTCCGATTAACAGCAAATATAATTGCAGGTCATCTATTAATAAGATTACTTGGAAATAATTCAATTAATGCTAGAAACTTTATTTTACCTTTAATTATTATAATCCAAATTATACTTATATTATTTGAATCAGCAGTTTCACTTATTCAAGCATATGTATTTTCAGTTTTAAGTACTTTATATTCTAGAGAAGTAATATAATGAAATTAAACCATAATCACCCTTATCATTTAGTTGATTATAGACCATGACCTTTAACAGGATCTATTGGAGCTATAACATTAACATCAGGCATAGTTATATGATTTCATAAAAATGAAATATACTTATTTTATTTAGGAATCTTAATTACTTTATTAACAATATATCAATGATGACGAGATATTGTACGAGAAGGAACATTTCAAGGTAAACACACTATTAAAGTTACAGAAGGTTTAAAATTAGGAATAATTCTATTTATTATCTCAGAAGTATTTTTTTTCATTTCTTTCTTCTGAGGATTTTTCCATAGAAGATTGGCTCCTACAATTGAAATCGGTATAACTTGACCCCCTAAAGGAATTAAAACATTTAATCCTATAGAAATTCCTTTACTAAATACTATAATTTTATTATCCTCAGGAATTACAGTAACATGAGCACATCATAGTCTAATAAATGGATTACACACCGAAACTACAAAAGCATTATTCTTTACAGTAATTCTAGGAATTTATTTTTCTGCTTTACAAGCATATGAGTATATAGAAGCAAGATTTTGTATTAGTGATTCAGTTTATGGGTCTTCATTTTTTATAGCTACAGGATTTCATGGTATTCATGTAATTATTGGAACAACTTTCCTTTTAATTTGTTTAATTCGACATATAAAATGTCATTTTTCAAAAACACATCATTTTGGATTTGAAGCAGCAGCATGATACTGACATTTCGTAGATGTAGTCTGATTATTTTTATATATTTCAATTTACTGATGAGGTAGTTACTTTTTTAGTATAAATATTATATTTGACTTCCAATCAAAAGATCTTTCTTAAGAAAAAGTAATAATCAAATTATTATTATCCTTACTTGTAGCCTCAATATTTACTTTAATTTTAATAATTGTATGTACAATTATTTCAAAAAATACAATTTTAGATCGAGAAAAAATATCTCCTTTCGAATGTGGATTTGATCCTAAGTCTTCAGCACGAACGCCATTTTCCTTACAATTTTTCCTTATTGCTATTTTATTTTTAATTTTCGATATTGAAATTGCTATTATTTTACCAATAATCATTACAATAAAAACAAGAAATATTATAATATGAATTATTACTATCAGAATTTTTATTATAATTTTAATTTTAGGCTTATATTATGAATGAAAAAATGGTATATTAGATTGAACTTTTTGGGGATGTAGTTAACAATAACATCTAATTTGCAATTAGAAAGAACTAATTTAAGTCTTCCTCAAAGTATTGAAGTAAAAATTACATTTAGTTTCGACCTAAAATTAGAGATTAACTCCTTACTTAATTAATTGAAGCCAAAATAGAGGCTTTTCATTGTTAATGAAATTATTGATTTATAATAATCCAATTAAAAGAGAATGAAGATTCTGAAAGAAGCTGCTAACTATCTTTCAAAGCGGTTAAATTCCGTTTTTCTCTTATTTATATAGTTTAACTTAAAACTATTCATTTTCAATGAATAAATGAACTTCTGTTCTATAAATGTTTAAGAAGATTATATCTTATCATAATAGCTTCAATATTAAGCTTTAAATTAAGCTACTTAAACATTAAATAAGAAAAATTAAAGCAATAATAATAAATCTACAAAAAAATAATTTAATTCTATTATTCTGATAGAACAAATTTAATTTACTTAAAGTCTTAATATATATGATTATTATATTAGACATAACATACTCTCCTCAACCTATATCCATAAAATCTCTATAAGAATTAGATAAATATAAACTTTTAGAATAAATTATGTAAGTTCTAAAATTAGGCATAAACCATATATTACCTACATAATTAATAAAATTATTTAATTTTAAACCTAAAATGTCATTAAATAAATTAACAAAAGATAATTCATACCCAATAAATCCTCCTAAAGTAATGAATAATAAAGGAAGTAATTTACATCTTAGAGGAAAAACTAATACATCAAATTCAAAAAATAATAATCAAGATAACATTCTCCCCCCACAAATACCTATAAATACTAAAAAAATTATAGAACGCATTATAATTAATCTTTCATAATAAGAATTAAAAGATAATAAACCATTATAATCTCTTATACAATAATAAATTAAACGTAAAGTATAAGAAACTGTTAAACCAACAGAAATATAAAATAAAATATAAATAAATAAATTAAAATAATTTATAGTTATATATTCCAAAGCTATATCCTTTCTATAAAACCCAGACATAAAAGGTAAACCACATAAAGATATATTAGCAATAAAAAAATTAGTTCTAGTATAAGGTAAAAAATTTACTAAACCTCCTATATGACGAATATCCTGAGAACCATTTATACAATGAATAATTAGTCCTGCACAAAGAAATAATAAAGCCTTAAAAAAAGCATGAGTAATTAAATGAAAAAAAGCAATTAAAGGATATCCTATAAATAAAATACTCATTATTAACCCTAATTGTCTTAAAGTAGACAAAGCAATAATTTTCTTTAAGTCATATTCAAAATTTGCTCCTAAACCAGATATAAATATTGTTAACATTGACAACAATAAAACATAACATAAATTAAATTGATAAAGTAAATATCTAAAACGAATTAATAGATAAACTCCGGCAGTTACTAAAGTAGAAGAATGCACCAAAGCCGAAACAGGAGTTGGAGCAGCCATAGCTGCAGGTAATCATGAAGAAAAAGGAATTTGTGCTCTCTTAGTGAAAGCTGCAATTAAAATTAAAAAAAATACAATAAAATTATAATTTGTAGTATAAAAATTATAAAATAAAAAATGTCATCTACCATTATTTAAACTCCAAGCAATACATAATAAAATAGCTACATCACCAATACGATTAGTTAAAATAGTTAATATACCAGCATTATAACTTTTCATGTTTTGAAAATAAATTACTAAACAATAAGAAACTAATCCCAATCCATCTCAACCTAATAAAATACTGATTAAATTAGGTCTAACAATTATAAATATTATAGATAAAATAAATAACAAAACCAAAATTAAAAATCGAACTTTATTTAAATCTCCTTCTATATAAACTTCACTATAATAAATTACTATAGAAGAAATAAATATTACACTTCCTATAAAAACTAATGATATTCAATCAAATAATAAAGTTATAGCCACAGAGTTAGTATTTAAAGTTAAAATTTCTCAATCCATAAAAACTATATAATTTATAGATAAAAAATATAGACCTATAATAAAAGTTAATAAACCAAAAATAAAAATTAAATAAAATCAAAAAATATATTTTCTTATGCTAATAATCTAGAGTAACATACACCTATAACACCACAAATTATTATTCTAAATAAACTATCTAGATAAATTCAAATAGTAAATAAATCTACCTTCAAAAACAAAAGATTCAAAGGTAATCAATGAAAAAATAATATTAAGAACTCACGAACATTTCCTCCAAATTCTACCTTTATACCGCTAAATAATACTCCATGCTGAGTAATTGAATATAAATAGATTCTATAACAACATCTCAAAAAAGAAGATATTGCTAAAAAAATACCAGATATACTTCTCCATCTTATAATTCTATTAATCAAAAAAATTTCTCCTAATAAATTTAAAGAAGGAGGACTTGCTATATTATTAATACAAAATAAAAACCAAAATATTGATATTGTAGGCATAAAAGTTAAATAACCTTTATTAATCAATAATCTACGACTATGTCTACGTTCATAAATAATATTGGCCAAAGCAAATAAACCAGAAGAACATAAACCATGACCAATTATCAAAATTAATGACCCTACCAAACCATAATAATTACATGTTATAATTCCACAAATAACTAATCCTATATGAGCTACAGAAGAATACGCAATTATAGATTTAATATCTACTTGTACTAAACATAATAAACCAACAATAAATGTTCCAAATAAACTTAAAATAATTCAAATATAATTATAATCAATAAACTTAATAAATAAAAAAACCCGAAATAAACCATAACCTCCTAGTTTTAATAAAACACCAGCTAAAATTATTGAACCAGCAACTGGGGCTTCTACATGTGCCTTAGGTAATCAAAAATGAAAAAATACTATAGGTATTTTAACTAAAAAAGCCAAAATTATAGAGATATAAATATAAAAATTTATATTATCTAAAATAATTAAAAAATATAATAAAGTAAAACAATTATTATAAATATAAAAAATGCAAACTAATATAGGGAAAGAAGCAAATAAAGTATAAAAAAGTAAATATAAACCAGCTGAAAACCGTTCAGGTTGATAGCCTCAACCAAAAATCAGAAACAAAGTAGGAATTATGCTTGATTCAAAAAATAAATAAAACAAAAATAAATTTCTTGTTCTAAAAGTTAAAAATAAAAAAATCAATAAAAAATATAGTATTAATAAAAATTCATTACTAAAATTGTTTAAAAATTTAATTTTAGTTCTAGCTATAATTATTAAAAAAATAATTCAAATAGTTAAAATAATTATACAAAAAGACAACAAATCTATACCAAACCCATAACTTAAACTTCCATAATAACTAGTAATAGGAAATAACAAAGTAATAAATAAAATTAATGGTAATATAATACAAAATAATCATCAATTACTTAAAAGAGGGATTAAAAATAAAATTATAAAAATTAATTTTATCATGTTAAAATAGATAATCTAGACAATAAGTCATTACCATGACTACGAATTATATTAACCAAAATTCCTAAACCTAAAGCACCTTCACAAACAGAAAATGTCAAAAAAAATATAATAAAATATATTTCATAACCAAAATTTAAAAGAAAAATAAATAATGTCAAAAATAAAATTAAAACTAAAAATTCAAGTCTAAATAAAGTTAATAATAAATGTTTACGTGATAAAGAAAAGATAATAATACCAATAAAGAACATTACAAATAAAGTTAAAATAATTAAATTAATAAGTTTTAATAGTTTAAAAAAAATAATGATCTTGTAAATCATAGATAGAAAATTCTTTAAAACTTCAGTAAAAAGCTCAGCTTATCTTTAATCTCCAAAATTAATATTTTAATAAACTATTTACTGATATAACATTATTAAATTTTATTATATTAAATTTATCATTTATTATATTATGATTAAATCATCCCATTAGAATGGGTATTAATATTATTTTATTCACAATCATTGTAGCTATAATATCAGGAATGCTATTAGGATCATTTTGATACTCCTATATTTTAATAATTACAATATTAAGAGGAATATTAGTATTATTTATTTATATAGCAAGAGTAGCATCAAACGAAAAATTTAAAACACCAATTAAATTAATTATATTTTCAGTTATTATTTTAATAATTGGAGTAACATTCTCATTATTAAAAGAAAATTTCCATAATGAAATCAATATTAATACAATTATAAGAACAGAAGTTATAAGATTAAATTTTTTATTTAATATAAAACATAAATATTTAACTATAATAATAGTAATTTATTTATTCTTTTCAATAGCCGTAATTTCATTTATTGTTAACATTTCTGAAGGACCTTTACGAATCAATAAAAAATAATGAACAAACCCTTACGAAAAACCCATCCATTATTTAAAATCATTAATAATTCACTAATTGATCTACCGTCTCCATCAAATATTTCATTATGATGAAATTTTGGATCATTATTAGGTATATGTTTAATAATTCAAATAATTACAGGAATTTTTCTAGCTATACATTATACAGCTAATGTAGAAATAGCCTTCAATAGAGTAGTACATATTTGCCGAGATGTTAATAATGGTTGATTAATTCGAAATACACATGCTAATGGAGCTTCTTTATTTTTCATTTGTTTATACTTACATATTGGACGAGGAATATATTACAGATCATATAAACTTATCATAACATGGAATATTGGTGTATTATTATTATTTTTAATTATAGCAACAGCATTTTTAGGTTATGTTTTACCATGAGGACAAATATCCTTATGAGGAGCAACAGTAATTACTAATTTATTATCTGCAATCCCTTATCTAGGTACAGATATTGTAAAATGGTTATGAGGAGGGTTTAGTGTAGATAATGCTACCCTAGTACGATTTTTCACTTTACACTTTTTGCTACCATTTATTATTGCTGCAATAGTAATTATTCACCTACTATTTCTTCACCAAACAGGTAGTAATAATCCATTAGGATTAAACTCTAATTATGATAAAGTACCCTTCCATCCTTATTTCTCTATTAAAGACATTATAGGAATAATTATTATATTAACCTTATTTATCTTATTAGTGCTATTGGAGCCTCGACTATTAGGAGACCCAGAAAATTTTATCCCTGCTAATCCCTTAGTAACTCCAGTTCATATTCAACCTGAATGATACTTCTTATTTGCTTATGCAATTTTACGATCAATTCCTAACAAATTAGGGGGAGTAATAGCAATAATTATATCAATTGCTATTATTGTTATTTTACCTATAACTAACAAAAATAAATTCCAAACTATAGCTTTTTATCCATTAAATAAATTATTATTTTGATCATTCGTGACAATTATAATATTATTAACATGAATTGGAGCACGACCAGCAGAAGAACCTTACATTATAGTAGGACAAATCTTAACTGTTTCTTATTTTGTATATTTTATTATTAACCCTATAGTATTTACTTTATGAGACAAAATCAATAAATAGTTAATAAGCTTTAGATAAGCATTTACTTTGAAAGTAAACAATAATGGTTAAATTCCATTATTAACTTTACATCACTTAAATTAATGAATTATAAACCCAATATTATAAAACATAAAATAGCAGAATAAAACAAAAAATAATTTAAAGAAATAGGCAAAAACCCTTTTCAAGTTAAATATATTAATTTATCATAACGAAATCGAGGTAAAGTCCCACGAACTCAAATAAATCAAAAAATAATCAATACCAATTTTAGATAAAAAAAAATAGACATTAAATCTCCTCCCAAAAATATAACAACTGTTAATAAACTTATAAAAATAATTCTTATATATTCAGATAAAAAGATAAAAGCAAATCCTACACCTCTATATTCCACATTAAATCCTCTAACCAACTCTCTTTCTCCTTCAGCAAAATCAAAAGGTGCACGATTTGTTTCTGCCAAACAAGAAGATAATCAACAAAAAAATAAAGGAAAAGAAAAAAAAATAAATCAAATATTATTTTGATAAATTATAAAATCAATTAAATTATAGCTAAAAATAAAAATAACAAAACATAAAATAATTATCGCTATACTTACCTCATAAGAAATAGTTTGAGCAACAGCACGTAAACCCCCTAATAAGGCATATTTAGAATTAGAAGATCAACCAGATAATATAGTCCCATAAACAGACATACCAGAAATACATAAAAAAAATAAAATACCATAATTAAATCTATAGATATTAATAACCTGAGGAAATAAAACTCATATAAAAAAAGAAATAATTAATATAAAAATTGGTCTAAAATAATAAATAATAAAATTAGAAAAATTAGGATAAGTTTGTTCCTTAAAAAATAATTTTAATCCATCAGCAAAAGGCTGTAAAAGACCTATATAACCTACCCTATTAGGACCTTTACGTAACTGAATATAACTTAAAACCCTGCGCTCTAACAAAGTTACAAATCCTGCAGACATTATAACACAAATCATTAATAATAAATATATAACCAAAAAAATTACTATCTGTAATAATAATTACATTAATAAATTCTAAATTTATCGCACTTAATCTGCCAAAATAGTTATTAATATTCAATAAATAATAAATATTACATATAATTGGTCCTTTCGTACTAAAATATATAAAAAAATTGCAGATAGAAACCAACCTGGCTCACGCCGGTTTGAACTCAGATCATGTAAAATTTTAAAAGTCGAACAGACTTAGAATTTGAACTTCTACACCCAAATCTTATTTTAATCCAACATCGAGGTCGCAAACTTCTTTATCGATAAGAACTCTCCAAAGAAATTACGCTGTTATCCCTAAGGTAATTTAATCTAATAATCCATAACAAGGGATCAAAAAAACATAAATAAATGATTTTATTAATATGAGAGTTAAAAAAATCTCACCATCACCCCAACAAAATTTATTTTAATTTATATAATTAATAAGTACATAAAACCAAATAAATTAAAATAAATAAAATTCTATAGGGTCTTCTCGTCTTGCAAAAAAATCTAAGCTTTTTAACTAAAAAATTAAATTCATTAAATTCAATTAAAGAAAGTAAATTTCTCGTCCAACCATTCATACAAGCCTTTAATTAAAAGACAAATGATTATGCTACCTTTGTACAGTTAAGATACTGCAGCCATTAAATAAATCATTGGGCAGGTCAGACCTAAAATTAATCTCTATAGGACATGTTTTTGTTAAACAGGCGGAAATTATATTTGCCGAGTTACTATAATTAAATATACAAAACTACTAATTTTATCATTATTTCTGTAAAACTTTAATTAAATTACATAATTTAATAAAAATTTAAATTAAAATAAATAAATACATTAGGAACACAAACTATAACGAAATTTAAGATGGCTGTTATCAAGCCTACTAAAGATCCTAAAAAATAAATTATAAAAATAATAAAGAGCTTATCCCCTTTAATATTAACAATTATTATTAAAAAAAATAAAATTATATAATAACAAATAATTGCCTGAATTAAATTCATTTATTAAATAACCAGATATTTAAAATTGAATAACATATCATTCCTATAATATAATTAAAAATAATTTTATAACATTAAAACCCATTACATTATATCTCTTTTAATTTCGGGAAACTTAACTATAATTAAAAAAAATTAATAAACCCTGATACAAAAGGTACTACAAAAAAAGTATACTTATAAATAATTAAAAATTTTCCTTCACAGTACAATTAACTAAAGCCAAAATAATTATTTCATTAAAAATTACTAAAAAATAAGTTATTTCTATTTAAAAATTAAAATAAAAACAAAAAGCATACTAAAAATTTCAAGCCAGATTGATTTGCACAAACTAAAATATTATCGTAAATAATAATGCCTCTAAAGCATGACTTGTTTATTTCCAACTACACTTTCCAGTAAAATTACTTTGTTACGACTTATCTTATCTTATAATAAGAGTGACGGGCGATGTGTGCATAATTTAGAGCCAAAATCATTTTTATTAAATAATAAAAATTACTTTCAAATCCTTTTTCCACAATTTGTTATCCCAAAAAATTTCCAATAAATTAACTTTAAATGTAACCCATCTCAACCTTTATTATAGCTACACCTTGACCTGACATTACTTAAATTTATAATAAAAGAAAATATTCTAATAAAACATTCAATGACAGAGATATATAAACCAAAAATAAAGTAAAATCCAACGTGGATTATCGATTACAGGACAGGTTCCTCTGAAAAGACTAAATTACCGCCAAATTCTTTTGATTTAAAGAACATATCTATTAATACCATGGCCTCAAATTTACATTTAGAATAATAGGGTATCTAATCCTAGTTTATTATCTAAATTTCTTATAATCTTAAACCAAGAAAATATATAAAAATTAAAATTTCACCTAAAAAACTTTTTTTAATTTCCAAAATTAAATAATTAATAAAAACCTAAAAAATTGACTTGAATTAATTGTATAACCGCGTATGCTGGCACAATTTTTAACAATTCTAAAATAATTAACTAAATCTATGTCACCAAAATAATTTAACATTAAAAACTGCAAATAACTTAATTTTATCTTTTAGAAAAATTAAAACACGCAAAAACTTACATATAAAATTATTTAATAGCCAATTAAATTAAGACAGAATCAATCTCTAATTAAATTCGAACAACCTAAAGGCGGACCTGCTTAAATATAACCCTCCCCCTCTCCATATCCAGCTCCCCGCAATCCTTACCCCAATTAATAGGCTCCCCCCAATAAATTATTTACATATTGTCCTTTCTATATATCTCTCCCTCTCTAATCTCTCTCTCTCTCTCTCTCTCTCTCTCTCTCTCTCTCTCTCTCTCTCTCTCTCTCTCTCTCTCTCTCTCTCTCTCACTCTCTCTCTCTCACTCACACTCTCACTCTCTCTCTCTCTCTCTCTCTCTCTCTCTCTCTCTCTCTCTCTCTCTCTCTCTCTCTCTCTCTCTCTCTCTCTCACTCTCTATCACTCACAAACATAACAAAAAAAAAAAAAAAAAACAAAAAAAAAAAAAAAAAAAAAAAAAAACAAAAAATAAAAAATCCAAAAATCAAAAATCAAAAAATCAAAAATCCAAAAATCCAAAAATCAAAAATCCAAAAATCAAAAATCCAAAAATCAAAAAATCCAAAAATCCAAAAATCAAAAATCCAAAAATCCAAAAATCAAAAATCCAAAAATCAAAAATCCAAAAATCAAAAAATCAAAAAATCCAAAAATCCGTCTGTCTGTCTGTCAAAATCAAAAAATCAAAAATCCAAAAATCCAAAAATCAAAAATCCAAAAATCCAAAAATCCAAAAATCCAAAAATCCAAAAATCCAAAAATCAAAAAATCAAAAATCCAAAAATCCGTCTGTCTGTCTGTCAAAATCAAAAATCCAAAAATCAAAAAATCAAAAAATCAAAAATCAAAAAATCAAAAATCCAAAAATCCAAAAATCAAAAAATCAAAAATCAAAAAATCAAAAATCCAAAAATCCAAAAATCCAAAAATCAAAAATCCAAAAATCCAAAAATCAAAAAATCCAAAAATCCAAAAATCAAAAATCCAAAAATCAAAAAATCAAAAAATCAAAAATCCGTCTGTCTGTCTGTCAAAATCAAAAAATCAAAAATCCAAAAATCAAAAAATCAAAAATCAAAAATCAAAAATCTAAAAATCTAAAAATCTAAAAATCTAAAAATCCAAAAATCAAAAATCAAAAAATTAAAAAATCAAAAATCCAAAAATCAAAAAATCCAAAATCCAAAAATCCGTCTGTCTGTCTGTCAAAATCAAAAATCCAAAAATCCAAAAATCAAAAATCCGAAAATCCAAAAATCAAAAATCCAAAAAGTCAAAAATACTCAGAACCTTCTTGTAGTAGCATTATTTCAATTTTCTGATACTCAGAACCGTCCTGTGGTATCGTTATTTCAATTTTTTCATACTCAGAACCTTCTTGCAGTAGCATTATTTCAATTTTCTGATACACAGAACCGTCCTGTGGTATCGTTATTTCAATTTTTTCATACTCAGAACCTTCTTGTAGTAGCATTATTTCAATTTTCTGATACACAGAACCGTCCTGTGGTATCGTTATTTCAATTTTTTCATACTCAGAACCTTCTTGTAGTAGCATTATTTCAATTTTCTGATACACAGAACCGTCCTGTGGTATCGTTATTTCAATACTCACAACCTTCTTGTAGTAGCATTATTTCAATTTTCTG